TAAGTGTATTTTGCCTTTATCACGAATGATTTTCCTTGGTTAACAATAATTGTATTTTTACCAATAGCTGCGGGTTCTTTAATTTTTTGTCTTCCTCATAAAGGAAATAAGGTAATTAGATGGTATACTATTTGTATATGTATTTTAGAGCTCCTTCTACTAACCTATGTAGTCCGTTATCATTTCCAATCAGATGATCCATTAATCCAACTAGTGGAAGATTATAAATGGATTCAGTTTTTTGATTTCCATTGGAAATTAGGAATAGATGGACTTTCTATAGGACCTATTTTACTAACGGGATTTATCACTACTTTAGCTACGTTAGCAGCCTGGCCTCTTACTCGGGATTCTCGATTATTCCATTTTTTGCTATTAGCAATGTATAGCGCTCAAATAGGGCCATTTTCTTCTCAGGATCTTTTACTTTTTTTCATCATGTGGGAGTTCGAATTAATTCCGGTTTATCTCCTTCTATCCATGTGGGGAGGAAAGAAACGGATGTACTCGGCAACTAAATTTATTTTGTACACGGCAGGAGGTTCTGTTTTTCTATTAATGGGAGTTATGGGTCTTGGTTTATATGGTTCTAATGAACCAACATTAGATTTTGAAACATCAATTAATCGACCGTATCCTGTGGCCTTGGAAATAATATTTTATATCGGATTTTTGATTTCGTTTGCTGTCAAATCGCCGATTCTACCTTTCCATACATGGTTACCTGATACCCACGGCGAAGCTCATTACAGTACTTGTATGCTTTTAGCTGGAATCTTATTAAAAATGGGGGCATATGGATTGATTCGGATTAATATGGAATTATTACCTCATGCTCATTCTATTTTTTCTCCCTGGTTGATGATAATAGGCACAATACAAATAATCTATGCAGCTTTAACTTCTTCCGGCCAACGTAATTTTAAAAAACGAATAGCCTATTCTTCTGTATCGCATATGGGTTTGATACTTATAGGAATTGGTTCTATAACCGACGCAGGACTCAATGGAGCCATTTTACAAATAATTTCTCACGGATTTATTGGGGCGGCCTTTTTTTTCTTGGCAGGAACAAGTTATGATAGAATACGTCTTGTTTATCTCGACGAAATGGGCGGCGTAGCTATCCCAATGCCAAAAATATTTACGCTGTTTAGTAGCTTTTCTATGGGCTCCCTCGCATTACCAGGTATGAGTGGTTTTGTTGCAGAATTAATCGTATTGTGGGGACTAATTACCAGCCAAAAATATCTTTTCATGCCAAAAATTCTACTTACTTTTGTAATAGCAATTGGAATGATATTAACGCCCATTTATTCATTATCTATGTCACGCCAGATGTTCTATGGATCCAAGGTATTTAATGCCCCTACTTCTTATCTTTTTGATTTTGGACCGCGCGAGTTGTTTGTTTCAATCGCTATCTTTCTACCCATAATAGGGATTGGAATCTACCCGGATTTTGTTCTGTCACTCTCAGTTGAGAAGGTTGAAGTTCTTTTATCTAATTTTTTATAGAGATTTTTCCTAAAGAAAAAATTAGATAATTTTTAAAAACTTGTTGTAGAATAGACAAAAGAATGCTTTTTTTCTATTATTTAAAATAAAGTGAAAAATGAATTTTCATTTTAACCCGATATGCGCGGTCTTTGCGAGAACCGCGCGAATCACTACACTATTGGTACTGGATTCACGCAGTTCGTTACAAAGTTTTTTATAGACAGCTCGAGTTAGTTTGTATTCGTAAGAAGCTTCCTTAGCTAGACGGTAATGTAAATGAACCATAACTATGTAGCCCTATTCCTAATAGATTAACTCCAAAATAGCATATCCAAATTATCAGAAAACCTAGAACCGCCACCAGTGCGGAATTTTCACCCGGGAAATTCTTATTTGTTCGAATATGTAAATAAATAGCGAATATCATCCAAGTAATAAAGGCCCAAATTTCTTTTGGGTCCCAACTCCAATAGGATCCCCACGCTTCATTCGCCCAGACTGCTCCTGAAATAATACCTGTAGTTAAAAAAAGAAATCCTAGACTAATCACACGATAACTCCAAAAATCCAATTGTTGAATTAATTGGCTCTTGTAATAATTCTTACCAGAAACAAAAGAAGTATTTCTTAAAATAGTACTTCTGTCATAGCTATATTGGATTTCGTTAAATGAAAATGATTTTAAAAACCGATTACTTTTCTTTTGAAATGTAAAAACTAGAAGTGCAGCGGATAATAATGATCCACACAGAAGAGCGGCATAGCTCAATATCATCATACTTACGTGCATTATTAACCACTCAGATTGGAGCGCAGGGACTAATATTGCAGGTTTCTGTATTTCACTTAAAAGACTTGAAGTAGCAAAGCATTGGGTAAAAATAGTACTCGAGGCGGTTATTGCGCTTAGATTTTTATTTTTTTTGAAATAGGCGACTATATGAATAAGGGAGAAACTCCACGAAAGAAAGATTAATGATTCGTATAAATCACTTAGTGGAAAATGACCGGAATAAATCCAACGAGTCACTAATAATCCTGTTAAACACAAAAAGGTCGGTATCATGCCCTTTTCCGATAACTCATATGGTTTTATGAGTTCAGTGACCAATAGGTTGAAAAACCAAATTGAAATGACAATTGAAACAATTGAAAAGGAAATATGATCTAATATATGCTCTAAGGTTGAAAATATCATAAAAAAAAAGAGTAATCCCTTAATTTAAGTATAAATGAAAAGCGGGAATTTAATTCATTTTTCATTATAAGATCTATTGTCTGGTGTTTCGAAGACGGCATGCCGCCACTCGGACTCGAACCGAGATGCTCTAGCACTGCTTCCTAAGAGCAGCGTGTCTACCGATTTCACCATAGCGGCTTGTTCGAACCCATAATAGGCTATTTATCATAATAGGCTATTTATATTGAATCGTCAAGATTGACAGTGTTACTTCACTGAAAAAATTTTTGAATAACAATTCAAATTCATAACAATTAGTTCCCATTTAACTTATTTCAGAAATTTAAAACAACCAAATGAATTTTCTCGCGGAACATAAAAGAAACCTTTTTTGTATTTTTCTAAAGTAAGACATTGTTTGTATATAATATTCCGAGAATTTTCGTCTTTTATTGGTTGGGCTGAAATCAAAAAATATCTGACAACTCTCTAGTCATTCCGAGAAAGACGAAGTCAGAAAGTTATATAAGTTTTCAAAATTGAATCAATGAGTTTCTCTCGTTAATTTGAACTAAAGATCTTATTTCTGATCTTCTCTCGATATTCTTTAGATATATAGATAAAGAAAACATATTATTAGCATTTGAATTATAACAAAAAGGTCGATGGGGAAAATAAGACTCCCCACCAACAAGTTGTAATTGAGAATTTGATAGTAAGACTGAAATGAGCCAATTTTAACGTCAAATAGATTCCAAGTCTTACAACATTTTAGGACTTATTTTCTCGTCGCATAAAAAACTTTTTGATTTGCCGGTCGAAAGAGATTTTCCTAATGACAAAGCTTTTAACGCCGATGAATATCCCTTCCTTTTCCAAATATTTTGACGAATACGCTTTTTTGATCTAGAAGTGCGTTTTTTTGGAACGGCCATTTCAAAATGACGAGGTTACTCATTGTTATAGTTGGATGTGAAAGACATCTATTGTTCAAAAGAATCCTTAATTCCTATTCATTATCTAGTTATTCTTTTAGTCCTTATCATCACAAATAAATCTAAATATATGAAACTTCTCTACAAGATTCCTACAAATTTTTTGTTCAAAAAAGTTTTTTATACTCTAGAAGGCTTCTAAGAACAAATAAGTTGTATGGATTAGTAGTACTTTTATTTTTCGTTTTTTCTCAGATATTTCTATAATCAGCTATGATATATAAATCTAATTCGTGGAACTAAAAAAAAGAATCTAAAAGATCTATCTCCAGTGCTTTTTGTCATTCGACACTGCATTTCCATGTAATAAAATCAAAGGAAGTATTTCAAAAGACAACTTTTATCTAATACCAAATGGAATCTTTTTTCAAATAACTAGTCCAACGAATCAGTCTAAAATTTTTGAAATTAATAAAAAATCAAGGTTCAAATAAACCATTAAGTTTTATATATATACTCAGATATTCTAACGGTTTCTAATAACAAAAATATTTTTTTATAAAAAAAAAAGAATCATAATCAATCTTATAAGGAATTAGTTAATAAGTTGAAATAAACTAACTAAAACGAAACTAACTAAAAAAAACGACGAGGTATTAAGCCTATGACATTAGTGAATTCCACGATTTATATCAGAATCAAGTACTTTTGAGTATAATTCCTGATGCTTGCTATCAAAAAAACCATTGTTAGAAAAATTTCTATTTTTATTTTTGATCTCTTTCTAAATTTTTATATTTTCAAAATACAAATATATTTAAAATAAAGAAGTATTTTTTTTTTACAGAACTTGGTCATATTATTTGACTACGTCTAACTTCTTGAGTTGAATATTTGAACTATTTCGAAAAACTCAGATACAGAATTAAGTACGAGTATCAAATGCTAAATTTTTATTTACGTTAAATTTTTTTAAGTTAGTGCATATTTTTATTTTTTTTATTGATCCCTTTTGAAAGGGGTGGGGTCCAGTTAATCGGAAGCAATTAATTCAGACTAAAAACTTTTTTTATGGAACAAACATATCAATATGCATGGATAATACCTTTCCTTCCCCTTTCAGTTCCTATATTAATCGGGGTGGGACTTCTTCTTTTTCCGTCGGCAACAAAAAGTCTTCGTCGTATGTGGGCTTTTCAAAGTGTTTTAGTATTAAGTATAGTCATGATTTTTTCGATCAATTTATCGATTCAGCAACTAAATAGCCGTGCTACCTATCAATATGTCTGGGCTTGGATTCTCAATAATGATTTTTCTTTAGAATTTGGCTACTTAATCGATCCGCTTACTTCTATTATGTCAATATTAATCACTACTGTTGGAATTTTGGTTCTTATTTATAGTGATAATTATATGTTTCATGATCGTGGATATTTGAGATTTTTTGCTTATATGAGTTTTTTCAGTACTGCCATGTTGGGATTAGTTACTAGTTCCAATTTGATACAAATTTATATTTTTTGGGAATTAGTAGGAATGTGCTCCTATCTATTAATAGGATTTTGGTTCACACGTCCTGTTGCAGCAAATGCTTGTCAAAAAGCGTTTGTAACTAATCGTGTTGGGGATTTTGGTTTATTATTGGGAATTTTGGGTTTTTATTGGATAACAGGGAGTTTTGAATTTCGGGATTTATTTCAAATATTCAATAACTTGATTTTTCATAATGAGTTAAATTTTTTATTTGTTACGTGGTGCGCTGTTTTATTCTTTTCTGGTGCTGTTTCGAAATCTGCACAATTCCCCCTTCATGTATGGTTACCAGATGCAATGGAAGGTCCGACTCCTATTTCGGCTCTTATCCATGCCGCTACTATGGTAGCCGCGGGAATTTTCCTTGTAGCTCGACTTTTACCTATTTTCATTATTATACCTCAAATAATGAATTTAATTTCTTTAATAGGGATAATAACACTATTTTTTGGAGCTACTTTAGCTCTTGCTCAAAAAGACATTAAGAGAGGTTTAGCCTATTCCACCATGTCTCAATTGGGTTATATAATGTTAGCTCTAGGTATGGGGTCTTCTCGAAGTGCTTTATTTCATTTGATTACTCATGCTTATTCGAAAGCATTATTGTTTTTGGGATCGGGTTCTGTTATTCATTCAATGCAAACTATTGTTGGTTATTCTCCGACTAAAAGTCAAAATATGGTTTTTATGGGAGGTTTAAAAAAACATGTCCCAATTACCAAAAATGCGTTTTTATTAGGCACACTTTCTCTTTGTGGGATTCCACCTCTTGCTTGTTTTTGGTCCAAAGATCAAATTCTTAATGATAGTTGGTTATATTCAGCAATTTATGCAATAATAGCTTGGTCTACGGTGGGATTAACCGCATTTTATATGTTTCGGATCTATTTACTTACTTTTGAAGGACATTTAAATGCTCATTTTCAAAATTTCAGTGGAAAAAAAAAGACTTCCCTCTATTCAATATCTCTATGGGGTAAAGAAGGTTTTAAAGTCACTAACAAAAACTTTCATTTGTTAACTTTATTAATAATGACGAAAAAGAAAAGTGCTTATTTTTTTTCACAGAAAATAGATCGAATTGATGAGAATGCAAGAACTCGAAGCCAACCTTTTCTTACTATTTCTCGTTTTGGCAAGAAGAAAACTTTTGCGTATCCTTATGAATCAGATAATACGATATTATTTCCTATCCTTATATTAGTCTTCTTTACTTTCTTTGTTGGATTCATAGGAATTTCTTTTAATGGCGTCGATTTGGATATTTTATCCAAATGGTTAACCCCCTCGATAAATCTGTTACATCACAATTCGAATTATTTAACAGATTGGTCGGAATTTGCGAAAGATGCAGTGTTTTCAGTTAGTCTAGCCTATCTTGGAATAATTATAGCATTGTTTTTTTATAAGCCTCCGTATTCCCCGTTTACAAATTTTGATTTAGTTAATTCATTAATTAAAACAAATCTTAAAATAATTTTTTCTGACAAGATAAAAAATGGGATATATGCTTGGTCATATAATCGTGGTTATATAGACGCTTTTTATGCAACATACTTAACAGGGGCGATGAGAAGAGTGTCTGAATTCACTCATTTTTTTGATAGACAAGTAGTTGATGGAATTACGAATGGAGTTGGTCTTATGAGTTTTTTTGTAGGAGAGGCGATCAAATCTATTGGCGGCGGGCGCATTTCTTCGTATCTTTTCTTGTATTCTTCTTACGTCTCAATTTTTTTATTAATTGCTTATTTCTTATCTAGAAGATAAAATTTTCACTATTCTATTCTTGAATCTAAACATACGAGGATAGAATAGTGAAAAAAAAAAATAAAGCGTGAGTATTTAAAAGCTCAAGTTCATCAATAAGAATCATTTTTTTATTTTTTCTTTCGGTTTTTTGATCCGAGATCAATTTCTTTCCTATCAAAAAAATCAGAAAATGTTACAAAATTTATATTAACCGCATTTAATATAAGTTCAAGACACATAAGAGCCCTAACCATATTTCGACTCGTGATCAATCCATATAGACCGACAGAAAATAAATAGGCACTCAAAATAAGTACATGCTCGAGCATCATTAACAAACTCCTTATCAATCTCGATTCATTTCAATATGAACAAAAATTTCACTAATTAGATTAACTCGAACATAGCAAGTAATAAAATAAAGAAATCGATTGGTAATAGATCGAACTAATAAAGTAAAGAATTTTTTTCTACATGAAGTCAAATAGAATAGAAAGGAAATGAATGTGATAGTCCAGAATACAGTTTGATTTTGATTCCCCCTTCTCAAAAGTGATTATTGACGAGCTACAGCAATTGCGCCTATTAACGCAACTAAAA